CATATTTTCCCTGAATCTTCTTCGATAATGGTACGGAACAATAGTCTGATTGGAGTAGATACACGAATCGCTTTAAATACAAGAAGCCGAGTGGGCGGATTAGTCCGAGTGGAGAGAAAAAAAAAAAGGATTGAACTGAAAATCTTTTCTGGAGATATCCATTTTCCTGGAGAGACAGATAAGATATCCCGACACAGTGGCATCTTGATACCCCCAGGAACAGGAAAAACAAATTCTAAGGAATCCAAAAAATGGAAAAATTGGATCTATGTCCAACGGATCACACCTACTAAGAAAAAGTATTTTGTTTTAGTTCGACCCGTAGTGCCATATGAAGTATTGGACGGTATAAATTTAGCAACACTCTTCCCCCCGGATCTGTTACAAGAAAGGGATAATATGCAACTTCGAGTTGTCAATTATATTGTTTACAGAAATGGCAAACCAATTAGGGGAATTTCTGATACAAGTATTCAATTAGTTCGGACTTGTTTAATTTTGAATTGGGACCAAGACAAAAAAAGTTCTTCTATCGAAGAGGCTCATACTTCCTTTGTTGAAGTAAGTACAAATGGTCTGATTCGAGATTTCCTAAGAATTGACTTAGTGAAATTCCCTATTTCGTATCTCAGAAAAAGGAATGATCCCTCAGACTCAGGATTGATCTCAGATTCAGATAATGTGTCAGATCACACCAATAGCAATCCCTTTTATTCCAAGACAAAAATTCAACAATTACTTAGCCAAAATCAAGGAACTATTCGCACGTTGTTAAATAAAAATAAGGAATGTCCATCTTTGATAATTTTGTCATCATCTAATTGTTTCCGAATGGGTCCATTCAACGCTGGAAAATATCACAATGTGATAAAAGAATCAATTAAAAAAGATCCTATAATTAAAATTAGAAATTCGATTGGCCCTTTAGGAACAGTCCTTCAATTTGTGAATTTTTATTCATTTTACTATTTAATAACTCATAATCCTATTTGGGTAACTAAATATTTGCAACTTGAAAATTTAAAACAGACTTTTCAAGTAATTAACTATTATTTAATGGATGAAAATGGGAGAATTTTGAATCCCGATTCATGCAGTAACATCGTTTTGAATTCATTCAATTTGAATTGGTATTTTCTCCATCATAATTATTATCATAATAATTTTGAAGAAAGATCCACAATAATAAGTCTTGGACAGTTTATTTGTGAAAATGTATGTATATCCAAAAACGGACCCCATCTCAAATCGGGTCAAGTTTTGATTGTTCAAGTTGACTCTGTAGTAATAAGATCCGCCAAGCCTTATTTGGCCACTCCAGGAGCAACTGTTCATGGTCATTATGGAGAAATCCTTTACGAAGGAGATACATTAGTTACATTTATATATGAAAAATCGAGATCCGGTGATATAACGCAGGGTCTTCCAAAAGTGGAACAAGTGTTAGAAGTGCGTTCAATTGATTCAATATCGATGAACCTAGAAAAAAGAATTGAGGGTTGGAACGAGCATATAAAAAAAATTCTTGGAATTCCTTGGGGATTCTTGATTGGGGCTGAACTAACTATAGTGCAAAGTCGTATATCTTTGGTTAATAAGATCCAAAAGGTTTATCGATCCCAGGGGGTGCAAATCCATAATAGGCACATAGAAATTATTGTACGCCAAATAACATCAAAGGTGTTGGTTTCAGAGGATGGAATGTCTAATGTTTTTTTACCTGGAGAACTAATTGGATTGTTGCGAGCGGCGCGAACGGGGCGCGCTTTAGAAGAATCGATCTGTTACCGCGCCATCCTATTGGGAATAACAAGGGCATCTTTGAATACTCAAAGTTTCATATCTGAAGCGAGTTTTCAAGAAACTGCTCGAGTTTTAGCCAAAGCTGCTCTCCGGGGCCGTATCGATTGGTTGAAAGGCCTAAAAGAGAACGTTGTTATAGGAGGGATGATACCCGTTGGTACCGGATTCAAAGGATTAGTGCATCGTTCAAGGCAACATAAGAACATTCCTTTGAAAACCAAAAAGAATAATTTTTTCGAGGGGGAAATCGGAGATATTTTGTTCCACCACAGAGAATTATTTGATTCTTCCATTTCAAAGAAGTTTCATGATACATCAGAACAATAATTTAGAGGATTTAATGATTCCTAAAAGTGGATTCATACTTTTTTTTTTTAATTAAAATTTTAAAAACTCTTTATTTATGGTCATTTTTTGTGGTAATCGAAAAAAAGATAATAACGAATAGATGGTAGGGGTTTGGATTGTGTATCGACATCCACATGGCCAATCTCCGGTAGAAGAAAAGGTTCCATCGGAACAATTATTTAGTTCAGGGCAACCTCGTCGCTTTTTTTTTTGAAAAAAAAAAGCGGAAGTGGGGGGGAGAAATGACAAGAAGGTATTGGAATATCAATTTGGAAGAGATGATGGAAGCGGGAGTTCATTTTGGTCATGGTACTAGGAAATGGAATCCTAGGATGGCACCTTATATTTC